TTAAAGAATGAATCAAATCTCCCCAAGTAGGATTCGAACCTACGACCAGTCAGTTAACAGCCGACCGCTCTACCACTGAGCTACTGAGGAACAAGGGGAGATTCGATCTCCTAGAGTTCAACTCCCGCTCTCAACCCATGAACAATATGAGTCCGAAGCTTCTTTCGTAACTCCCGGAATTTCTTCGTAGTGACTCCGTTCCATGCCTCATTTCATAGGGAAGCCCAAAGTGGCTCTATTTCATTCTATTTCACTTCCTAGCACTTCCTATCATTTAATATCCATCCCTTTGGTCTTATTTACATAAGAGATGTCATTTATAGTCTATCTCTTTCTATATATGGAAAGTCAAGAAATTCTCATCGAAACATCGAGAAATTGTGCATATAGAAAACTCTAAAGAAAGAAAAAAAGGAGACCCATGCCATGATTTTCAAATCTTTTCTACTTAGTAGTCTAAGTTTCTCGATGAGGATAATTAATTCGGTCGTTGTGGTCGGACTCTATTATGGATTTCTGACCACATTCTCCATAGGTCCCTCTTAGATCTTCTTTCTCCAATCTTGGATTAGGGAAGAAGGAGATATTCGCGACTACTGGCGGTTTCATTATGGGGCAGCTCATGATCTTCATATCGATCTATTATCCACCTCTGCATCTATTCTTTCTTAGCTAAACGGGTGGAAGATCCATCCAATTTGGTTATATCATGGACTCGAAAAACGGATCTGAATGTGACTGAAATGCACGATCTTCACAGGTATCACTTTTCACGATACCTAAAAGATGGAATAGCGATTTTCGAAGCATTTCCTATAAGAGAATGGTTTCCATTACTTTGAGAAATGGATTCTATATCAAACTATAGCTATTGCATTAAAGAAGAAAAGAAACTAATAGAAGTCGAAGACGAGGAATGGTAGTGAATAGAGAGAAAGATTCTTCTGATTTTCTTGTTCCTGAAAATATTCTATCTATCTCCTAGACGCCGTAGAGAATTGAGAATTTTCATGTCTTTCAATTCTCGTACTCGTAATTGGAAAGTTACGGAAGGAGATCCATCATTTTGCAATGAAAACAACATAAAAAACTCTGGACAATTTCGAAATCAGGCCAAGCGTCTTAATACATATGCAAAAAAATTCATTATTGGCCCACCATTGATTAGAAGATTTAGCTTGTATGAATCGCTATTGGTTTGATACGAATAATGGCAGTCGTTTCAGTATGTTAAGGATACAGATGTATCCACAATTCATTTAGAGTTACTTAATAGCCTATTTCTTATACCATATCTCTATCCCGTGAAATTCTCGAGCCGAAAGATGGATGCATATGCTGTGTTTCATTTTGCTAAACGATATCAATTAAATGGTGTATCAATTCCATAAATTGGATATAGCAATAAATAAATCAGCAAAATTCTTTTATTTTAGATAGAAGAAACATTTCTTCTATCTAAAATAAAAGAATGTACCCTTCTATCCAAATCCAATTTGCATCGATAAAATAAATCCAAATTCCAGTAGTAGATGAATAATTGCAAATTTTTGTGTGTACGAGATTAGAATAACTTCAAAATAACTGACATAATTTTGTATTTTTCCTGATCAGAAAAATACAAGAAAAAGAAAGGAGGTAGAAAAATTTTTGGATTTATGGTTAAAGAAGAAAAAGAAGAAAACAGGGGTTCTGTTGAATTTCAAGTATTCAGTTTCACCAATAAGATACGGAGACTTGCTTCACATTTGGAATTACACAAAAAAGATTTTTCATCGGAAAGAGGTCTACGAAGACTTTTGGGAAAACGTCAACGTTTGCTAGCTTATTTGGCAAAGAAAAATAGAGTACGTTATAAGAAATTAATCAGTCAGTTGGATATTAGGGAGAAGTAATTTAATCGTTCGAATTTTTTTCTTATTTTATTAGTAGTCTTATAGTAGTCTTAGATTTTTCATTTTGATGAGCCTCGTTTTGAGGAATTCATGGAATAATCCATTTTCATGGAATAATGAATTAAGGAAGAAAGGATATGAGTCTACCGCTTACAAGAAAAGATCTCATGATAGTCAATATGGGCCCTCACCACCCATCAATGCATGGTGTTCTTCGACTGATCGTTACTCTCGATGGTGAAGATGTTATTGATTGTGAACCCATATTAGGGTATTTACACAGAGGAATGGAAAAAATCGCGGAAAACCGAACTATTATACAATACTTACCTTATGTAACACGGTGGGATTATTTAGCTACTATGTTTACAGAAGCAATAACGGTAAATGCACCAGAATTCTTGGAGAATATTCAAATACCCCAAAGAGCCAGCTATATTAGGGTAATTATGTTAGAGTTGAGCCGTATAGCTTCTCACTTGTTATGGCTTGGACCTTTTATGGCAGATCTCGGCGCACAGACTCCTTTTTTCTATATTTTTAGAGAGAGAGAATTGATATACGATCTATTTGAAGCTGCTACAGGTATGCGAATGATGCATAATTACTTTCGCATCGGAGGAGTAGCCGCCGATCTACCTTATGGATGGATCGATAAATGTTTAGATTTCTGTGATTATTTTTTACGAGGAGTTGTTGAATATCAACAACTTATTACACAGAATCCCATTTTTATGGAACGAGTTGAAGGAGTCGGTTTTATTAGCGGAGAAGAAGCAGTAAATTGGGGCTTATCGGGACCGATGTTACGAGCTTCTGGAATACAATGGGATCTTCGTAAAGTTGATCCTTATGAGTCTTACAACCAATTTGATTGGAAAATCCAATGGCAAAAAGAAGGGGATTCATTAGCTCGCTATTTAGTACGAATGGGTGAAATGAGGGAATCCATCAAAATTATTCAACAGGCTGTAGAGAAAATTCCTGGGGGTCCTTATGAGAATTTAGAAGTCCGACGCTTTAAGAAAGCAAAGAATTCCGAATGGAATGATTTTGAATATCGATTTCTTGGTAAAAAACCTTCGCCCAATTTTGAATTGTCAAAGCAAGAGCTTTATGTAAGAGTGGAAGCTCCAAAAGGTGAATTAGGAATTTATCTGGTAGGAGATGATAGTCTTTTCCCCTGGAGATGGAAAATTCGTCCACCTGGTTTTATTAATTTGCAAATTCTTCCTCAACTAGTTAAAAAAATGAAATTGGCTGATATCATGACGATATTAGGTAGTATAGATATCATTATGGGGGAAGTTGATCGTTGAAATGATAATAGATAGGGTAGAGGTAGAAACTATCAATTCTTTTTCGAAATCGGAATTATTAAAAGAAGTCTATGGACTGATATGGATTCTACCTATTTTGACCCTCCTACTGGGAATCACAATAGAAGTACTGGTAATTGTGTGGTTAGAAAGAGAAATATCCGCATCGATACAACAACGTATTGGTCCTGAATATGCTGGCCCCCTGGGACTGCTTCAAGCTATAGCCGATGGAACTAAGCTACTTTTTAAGGAGGATATCCTGCCATCCCGAGGAGATATTCCTTTATTTAGCATTGGACCCTCTATAGCAGTCATATCAATTTTATTAAGTTTTTTAGTTATCCCTTTAGGATATCGTTTTGTTTTAGCCGATCTTAGTATTGGTGTTTTTTTATGGATTGCCATTTCAAGTATTGCTCCTATTGGTCTTCTTATGGCAGGATATAGCTCAAATAATAAATATTCTTTTTTAGGCGGTCTACGAGCTGCTGCTCAATCTATTAGTTATGAAATACCATTAACTTTTTGTGTGCTAGCAATATCTCTACGTGTGATTCGTTAAAATAGGATCTTTTTCCTCTAAAATCCATTGAATATTTATCTTCCTTTTCTTATTCTATATTCGGGTTGGTAAGTTAAACTAGATAGCTATATGAGTGAAACAAAACAGCTTATTAATTTGTAGTAAAAAGAAAAAATCTCATTTCCTACGTACAAGAAAAAAGTTGAAGTAAACATAAGCAGTGTAAACTCTTTACCCCAAGGTTGAGATTTTTTGATTAGTCATCATATCTTGAAGCGGGCAAAAATAAAGGATTCGCGATATGGAATTCCATTACTAGAATATTCCTAGTTATTACTATAACTTATAATCATAAGAGGAATCCATCAAAAGTTAGTGAGGGGTTAGGAACACTAAAGTACATAAAGGATTAGTAATGAGGAAATCTAAGGCATTAGAGATTTTTCCTCATAAAAGGAATCATAATAAGGACTTGAAATTGGTAGAAATGATCAAGTAGTACTTTCTTCGGATTCCGATCCAGAGTATGTTCCCATTCACTTGTTAAGGAAATGGCTATCAAGAACGAATTAACCCTTTATTCCTTTTTTCTTTTTAAGTACCCCTCCCGGGGGAAAGAAGAATAGGACAAAAGATATGGAATGCAATACAAAAAAAAGATCTTTATTTATTCTTTCCTTCCTCTATTCATATTCATACAGAATTCCTCATGAACTAATGCCCAATTCTTTTCATTTATTAATTGCTATAACGAGTGTTTTATTCCAAGATTAAGTTATTGCTGAACAAAGAAAAATTCTCATTATATTATAAAGGACGAGATCAATTCGGAAGCGCTTTTTCTTATTCTAGCAGACGGAATTCCTTTGGTCTAATTTAGGACTTTCCAATCGATTTTATCTTACCTAATTCTATCTATGCCCAGGGGGATAATACCGAAATGAAACAACCCTTTCCTTTTTTCTGATCATAGAGAAGCCGTATGAAGCTAAGGTTTCATGTACGGTTTTGGAATAGCGGTGGGAACTGTGATGTTATCATCGACTATGATTATCTAACAGTTCAAGTACAGTTGATATAGTTGAAGCACAGTCAAAATATGGTTTTTTTGGATGGAATCTTTGGCGTCAGCCTATAGGTTTTCTGGTTTTTCTAATTTCTTCTTTGGCAGAATGTGAAAGATTACCCTTTGATTTACCAGAAGCAGAGGAAGAATTAGTAGCAGGTTATCAAACCGAATATTCCGGTATCAAATATGGTTTATTTTATCTTGTTTCTTACCTAAATTTATTAGTTTCCTCTTTATTTGTAACAGTTCTCTACTTAGGCGGGTGGAATTTATCTATTCCCTATATATCCTTTTTTGGATTTTTCCAAATGAATAAAATGGTTGGAATTTTGGAAATGACAATGGGTATCTTTATTACATTAACTAAAGCTTATTTATTTCTCTTCATTTCTATCACAATAAGATGGACTTTACCCAGGATGAGAATGGATCAGTTATTAAATCTTGGATGGAAATTTCTTTTACCTATTTCCCTGGGCAATCTCTTATTAACAACTTCTTCCCAACTTGTTTCACTATAAATAAGATAATTTTCACTATAAATAAGATAATACAATAATAGTAAGAATATTTTCAACACAAAAATTCTCTCAAACAAGAGAAAGAAACATACCTTTTTCATAGATATTTATAATATGTTCCCTATGGTAACTGGGTTCATGAGTTATGGTCAACAAACAATACGCGCTGCAAGGTACATTGGTCAAAGTTTCATAATTACCTTATCCCACACAAATCGTTTACCTATAACGATTCACTACCCTTATGAAAAATCAATTACATCGGAGCGTTTCCGGGGGCGAATCCACTTTGAATTTGATAAATGTATTGCTTGTGAAGTATGTGTTCGCGTATGCCCGATAGATCTACCCCTTGTGGATTGGAGATTTGAAAAGGATATTAAAAGGAAACAATTGCTTAATTATAGTATTGATTTTGGAGTTTGTATATTTTGTGGTAATTGTGTTGAGTACTGTCCGACAAGCTGTTTATCAATGACTGAAGAATATGAACTTTCTACTTATGATCGTCATGAATTGAATTACAATCAAATTGCTTTGAGTCGGTTACCAATCTCCATAATGGGAGATTACACAATTCAAACAATTAGGAATTCGACTCAAAGTAAAATAGACGAAGAAAAATCTTTGAATTCAAGAACGATTACTAATTACTAGGATTTTTCTTTTTTGTTAGAAAAATCCAATAGTTCTTTACTAACTATAAAGAAAAACGAATAACTACTGCTTATTGCAAATTATTCCTGATTTAAAATGAGAGTAGATTTTCGTGATGTGATTTCTAACTATACAACTTATATACAAAAAATATCCTAATCCCTTTTTCCTTCCTTGAATCTTTTAGTTTTAGTCAGTTCATGAAAAATTTTATACTATTAATTTATTCTTATCCATAATGGATTTACCTGGACCAATACATGAGATTCTTGTGCTATTTGGGGAATTTTTTCTTCTACTAGGGGGCATAGGAGTAGTATTACTTACCAACCCAATTTATTCTGCCTTTTCGCTGGGATTAGTTCTTATTTGTATATCCTTATTCTATATTTTATTGAATTCCTACTTTGTAGCTGTCGCACAACTTCTTATTTATGTGGGAGCCATAAATGTCTTGATCATATTTGCCGTAATGTTCATAGATGGCTCAGAATGGTCTAAAAATAAGAATTATTGGACTATTGGAGATGGGTTCACTTCACTCGTTTGTATAACTATTCTTTTTTCACTAATGACTACTATCCCAGATACGTCATGGTATGGAATTCTTTGGACTACAAGATCAAACCAAATAGTAGAACAGGGTCTCATAAATAACGTTCAACAAATTGGGATTCATTTAGCAACTGATTTTTATCTTCCGTTTGAACTCATTTCCATAATTCTTCTAGTTTCTTTAATAGGTGCAATTACTATGGCTCGGCAATAAGAAATACTTAGAATGAGTCAAAATTCTTAGAATTTCAAATCTAAAATAAGTAACTAAAATAAATAACTAAAGAATCACAATTTTGATTTAGTAAAACCCATCTACTGCCAACAAATACCTTCTTTTCTCTTTTGTTGTGTAATTGTTCTATTCTAATTAATTGAATCGGTTCAATTCTTGTCCTCATATTGAAATGAATCGAGATTGATAAGGAGTTAGTTAATGATGTTTGAGCATGTACTTTTTTTGAGTGTCTATTTATTTTCGATTGGTATCTATGGATTGATCACAAGCCGAAACATGGTTAGAGCTCTAATATGTCTTGAACTTATACTGAATTCAATTAATCTAAATCTCGTAACATTTTCTGATCTATTTGATAGTCGCCAATTAAAAGGAGACATTTTCGCAATTTTTGTTATAGCCCTTGCGGCTGCTGAAGCAGCTATTGGACTATCCATTCTTTCTTCCATCCATCGTAACAGGAAATCAACTCGTATCAATCAATCTAATTTTTTGAATAATTAGACTTTTGAATAATTAGACATAGAATCCTCTAAACAAATAAACAAAGGCGCACATATAATGATAATATAAAATTCAAATATTAAGATGAATAGAAATCGAATACTATTTTCTTATTATTTTATTATTTTAGAATATCTATTTTTTGAGTAGGTTATTGTATAGTATTCTTTTTTACTTATTGAATTTTTGCAATTCATTGATATTGCAATTTGAATATTGCAATAATTTATATTGAAAAGACGATAGCCAATTTATTGGCTAGTTCGAATTCGTATGTACAATTCGTATAATTATGATTGTTGAAGCCCAAAATTCAAGTCTCTTGGCTCTTTTCACGCTTTCTCACAAACGGATTAAGAAATATATTGCATTATTTATTTGTTGAAGTTTGGATAAACCATTGCTTCGTCTGGTGCCTACAATACATATGACTCATATAGTACTAATTTCATTTTTACCAGATCGAAAATTTTTATGTTGAAAAGGAAAATTTATAGATCCAATGTCACATTCCGTAAAAATTTATGATACATGTATAGGATGCACTCAATGTGTACGAGCTTGTCCAACAGATGTATTAGAAATGATACCCTGGGATGGGTGTAAAGCCAAGCAAATTGCTTCTGCCCCGAGAACCGAAGATTGTGTGGGTTGTAAGAGATGCGAATCTGCCTGCCCAACAGATTTTTTAAGTGTCCGCGTTTATTTAGGGCCTGAAACAACCCGCAGCATGGCTCTATCTTATTGATACGTTACAAAAAACTCCACTTGAATCGTCTGATTCCTCTTTACCGAAGAAGCCTGTGCTCGAAATAAGCGAGCACGGGCTTTTCTGGTCAAAACGTATCTTGTCTTTATCACTTTATCATGAGTTATTTTCCTTGGTTAACAATACTTGTTGTTTTGCCGATATTTGCAGGTTCATTAATTTTCTTTTTACCTCATAGGGGAAACAAAATCGTTAGGTGGTATACTATATCTATTTGTTTATTAGAATTCCTTCTAATGACTTATGCATTCTGTTATCATTTCCAATTGGAGGATCCCTTAATCCAATTAAAGGAGGATTCTAAATGGATAGATGTCTTTGATTTCCACTGGAGATTGGGAATCGATGGACTTTCATTAGGATCTATTTTATTGACAGGATTTATCACTACTTTAGCTACTTTAGCAGCTTGGCCGGTTACCCGGAATTCGCGATTATTCTATTTCCTGATGCTAGCAATGTATAGTGGTCAAATAGGATTATTTTCTTCGCGAGACCTTTTACTTTTTTTTATCATGTGGGAGTTAGAATTAATTCCTGTTTACTTACTTTTATCCATGTGGGGGGGAAAGAGGCGTCTGTATTCAGCTACAAAGTTTATTTTGTATACTGCAGGCGGTTCCATTTTTTTCTTAATCGGAGTTCTAGGTATGGGCTTATATGGTTCCAACGAACCAAGATTAGATTTGGAAAGATTAATTAATCGATCATACCCTGCAACATTGGAAATACTATTTTATTTGGGCTTCCTTATTGCTTATGCTGTCAAATTGCCAATTATACCCCTACATACGTGGTTACCAGATACCCATGGGGAAGCGCATTACAGTACATGTATGCTTTTAGCGGGAATCCTATTAAAGATGGGAGCATACGGATTGATTCGGATCAATATGGAATTGTTACCTCATGCTCATTATCTATTTTCCCCCTGGTTGGTAATAATAGGAGCGATGCAAATAATCTATGCAGCTTCAACTTCTCTTGGTCAACGAAATTTCAAAAAAAGAATAGCCTATTCCTCCGTATCTCACATGGGTTTCATAATTATAGGAATTGGTTCCATAACCAACATTGGACTCAATGGAGCTATTTTACAAATACTATCCCATGGATTTATTGGTGCTACACTTTTTTTCTTGGCGGGAACGGCTTGTGATAGAATGCGTCTTGTTTATCTCGAAGAACTGGGGGGGATATCTATCCCAATGCCGAAAATTTTTACCATGTTTAGTAGCTTTTCAATGGCTTCTCTTGCCTTACCAGGAATGAGCGGTTTTGTTGCAGAATTAGTAGTATTTTTTGGACTAATTACTAGTCCCAAATTTCTGTTAATGCCAAAAATGCTAATTACTTTTGTAATGGCAATTGGAATGATATTAACTCCTATTTATTTATTATCTATGTTACGCCAGATGTTCTATGGATACAAGCTATTTCATGTTCCAAACGCAAATTTTGTGGATTCTGGACCGCGAGAACTCTTTCTTTTAATCTGTATCTTTTTACCAGTAATAGGAATTGGTATTTATCCAGATTTTGTTCTCTCGCTATCCGTTGACAGGGTAGAGGCTCTCTTATCCAATTATTATCCTAAATAGGATTTTTTTTTTAACTAGTCCGCTCTATACTCTATATTCCATAGTGGAAAAACCAAATAATTCAGAAAAAAGTAAAAAAGTCTAAGTCTAATTAGATATATCTCGAATTTTTGAGAACCCTTTGAGAAGGCGTTCAAGGGGTTCTCAAATCAAACAAAAATGGAAAAACTTTCATTTCATGAAGGTTTTATGTTATGTAATCATTTAGATGGTAATGTAAATGAACCATAACTATGTAAACCTATTCCTAATAGATTGATACCAAAATAGCAGATCCAAATTATAAGAAATCCTATTGAAGCTACAAGTGCGGAATTCGTACCCTTCCAATTTGGATTTGTTCTACTATGTAAATAAATTGCGAATATGGTCCAAGTAATAAATGCCCAAGTTTCCTTAGGATCCCAATTCCAATAGGATCCCCACGCCTCATTAGCCCATACTGCTCCACAAAGAATACCTATGGTTAAAAGGGTAAACCCTAGGCTAATGACACGATAACTCCAAGAATCCAAACGCTCAGTTAATTGATATTTGTAATAATTTGAAAATGAAGGAAAAGAGGTGTTTTTTAAAGCACTTCTTTTTGCATAGAAATATTCAATCTCACTAAACTCACTAAAGAAAAATGTTTTAAGTAAAACATTTTTTTTCTTTTTAGAAAAGAAATCGAAATTCTTTCGAAATTTAATGATTAGAAGAGCGGCGGATAATAAGGATCCGCACAAAAGAGTTGCATAGCTTAGTAACATCATACTGACATGCATCATTAACCACTGAGATTGTAGAGCAGGTACTAGTATTGTGGATTGATGCATTTCAGTTAAAAGACCCGACGTGGCAAAGCCTTGCGTTAAAATAGTACTTGGCGTAGTTATTGTGCTTAAATCATTTTTAGAGTTCTGTATCTTAGGAATCGTATGAAGAATATACAGAGCCCATGAAAGGAAGATCAATGACTCATATAAATTACTTAATGGAAAATGTCCCGAAGAAGCCCAACGAGAAACTAAGAATCCTGTTATAGATAAAAAAGTTGCTATCATTCCTTTTTCTGACGAATCATGTAATCCCCCAAGTTCACGAACTAATAAGGTTATCAAATGAATCGTAATCACAATTGAAATAGTTGAGAAAGAGATATGAGTTAGTATATGTTCTAAAGTTGCAAATAGCATAAGGAGAAGGTCCCATTACAAAATAGGAAATTTCGAATTGAATCCATTTTCTAATCTATTGTATTCTTTTTCGAGAATGCCGCCACTCGGACTCGAACCGAGATGCTTGAGCACTGCTTCCTAAGAGCAGCGTGTCTACCAATTTCACCATGGCGGCTAACTTGAAATAATAGGGAACTTAAAAGAATAATAGTTATTCTCTGGCAAATCGTCGAGATTGGGAGAGTCCATAGAATTTAGGAACATTAGAATCTTCATTAAAATAGACTTCGTTTGGTAGTATCGTTGCGGATTTTTTTAACAAAAAACTCTTGCTTTGCTCAATAGAAACAAAGCTTGAAAGAGTTGGAACTGTTTTTTCTCAGTTGCAATATAGAACTAATTTTTTTCTAATTAGTTTCTCATTGAAATTATTTCAAATCTTTCAATGCAATGGACAAAATCCAAAAAACCTTTTCTATCTATCCATTAGAATTTCTAGAATTTCATCATTAAATACAAAGAATTTTGGATTTTAGCAAAATTTCTAGAATGAAAGCCTTTATTCTCTTATTAATACGATTTACCAAGCCTAAACCAATTTATTTGTGGATTTTGGATAAGATAGGTAGAAGTTGTAAGTCCTATTGCAAGAATACTCTACTTTTCATAATAGAATCCTCATAATAAAATATGAGGATTCTATTATGAAAAGTTCGTTGATAGGAAAAGAATACTTAGGACACAGTATAGCAAAAACTTTTGTTCTATATATCAGAGGGGTTAGTTCTAAGAATATTGTACCGAGGAATTCGACACATAAAAGTACATTCATTAATTAATCCGAATTATTCATATTAAATAATTGGAATTTCTTTTGGATAGGTCAATTCAAATTATTCCAAAACCAGATTATTTGTTTGTTGCCCAGAAAAACCCTTTGGTTTTGGATGCTTGCTGCCGCTGGAAAATGATCTTGATTTTGCTAAAGAATAAGATTGTACTATGGAAAAATAAGTCTTTTTCTTCCAAAGATTTTTACGAATACGCTTTTTTGACATCGAAGTACGTTTTTTTGGAACTGCCATTTAAAAAGGAGATTACTTTTTTCTAGTTGTATGTGAAAGACATCTATTGCCGCAAATCAATCCTTCTTTCTGCTTTTTCTTAGTATTTATACTTAGATACTGAACTGAAATTCTGAATTCTTTTTTATTTCATTTTCTCTAATGCGGATAAGACAAGAATTTTTTAGCATATTTTTCATTTAGCATATTTTTCATATATATTTTGGATTTTGTTTTAATAATATAGAATATATACAAAGGTTTTCTATTTAAATCAATTTATATATCAAGTATAATTCATATATAGATATATGGTACGGGGGTCTATCCCCCATATAAGATGGGGGGATAAAAGGAAGGGAAAATTCAAATAGTTAATTAAGTTCAGAATGGTATTCCATAATTGAATTCCAATCAAAACAAAAAAAAAATAGTTAGTCTCTTAAACAAGACATTCTAAAACTTAGGTAATTCTAGTCATTAGGATTTCAGTTCTATATGAAGTAAGGAATATTCGAGAATTTCCTATAAACATAGGTTTTCATTGGAATTCAATCAATCAGTTACGAAACATGAGAGTTGCTTCATCTTCATTGTAATAGAAAGAAATACAAAAATGAATAAAAAAATGAATAGAAAGTAAAATGATTCAATCCTTTTTTATATTTTAATAAATATCCTTCTTTAGATAATAACTAAGTAACAAAGTTATTTGATTAACTTTTTGAATTTAACCAAGTAAACCCATTCTTCATTTTTGATTATTTCAATGAGAGAAATTTGGAAAAATGAAGAATTCCAGTATTTTGTCTTATTCTTTTTTTTTTTTTTTATTCCTTCAGAAAGAGATAAGAATTGGTTTGGTGAATCGGAAACAATTTTATTTTATAAAAAAATTGAAGTAAAAATTTCCATTTCTTTTCTTATGGAACATACATATCAATATGCATGGGTAATCCCTCTTCTCCCACTTCCAGTTATTATGTCAATGGGGTTTGGACTTATTCTTATTCCGACAGCAACAAAAAATCTTCGTCGCATATGGGCTTTTCCTAGTGTTTTACTCTTAAGTATAGCTATGGTATTCTCAGTTCACCTATCTATTCAACAAATAAATGGAAGTTCTATCTATCAATATCTATGGTCTTGGACCGTCAATAATGATTTTTCCTTAGAATTTGGATACTTGATCGACCCGCTTACTTCTATTATGTTAATACTAATTACTACAGTAGGAATCCTCGTTCTTATTTATAGTGACGATTATATGTCTCACGATGAAGGATATTTGAGATTTTTTGTTTATATAAGTTTTTTCAATACTTCCATGTTGGGATTGGTTACTAGTTCCAATTTGATACAAATTTATTTTTTTTGGGAACTTGTGGGAATGTGTTCCTATTTATTGATAGGCTTTTGGTTTACACGGCCAATTGCAGCGAGTGCTTGTCAAAAAGCTTTTGTAACTAATCGTGTAGGGGATTTTGGTCTGTTATTAGGAATTTTAGGTTTTTTTTGGATAACAGGTAGTTTAGAGTTTCGGGATTTGTTCAAAATAGCTAATAACTGGATTCCTAATAATGGGATTAATTCCTTACTTACTACTTTGTGTGCTTTTTTATTATTCCTTGGTGCAGTTGCAAAATCTGCACAATTCCCTCTTCACGTATGGTTACCCGATGCTATGGAAGGACCCACTCCCATTTCGGCTCTTATACACGCAGCAACTATGGTTGCTGCGGGGATTTTTCTTCTAGCTCGACTTCTTCCTCTTTTCATATCCCTACCTTTAATAATGAGTTTCATTTCTTTAGTAGGTACAATAACACTCTTCTTAGGAGCTACTTTAGCTCTTGCTCAGAGAGATATTAAAAGAAGCTTAGCCTATTCTACAATGTCTCAATTGGGTTATATGATGTTAGCTCTAGGTATAGGTTCTTATCAAGCTGCTTTATTCCATTTGATCACTCATGCTTATTCGAAAGCTTTATTGTTCTTGGGATCCGGATCCGTTATTCATTCAATGGAACCTCTTGTTGGATATTCACCAGATAAAAGTCAGAATATGGTTCTTATGGGTGGTTTAAGAAAATACGTTCCAATTACAAGAACTACTTTTTTATGGGGTACGCTTTCTCTTTGTGGTATTCCACCTCTTGCTTGCTTCTGGTCCAAAGATGAAATCCTTAGTAATAGTTGGTTGTATTCACCCTTTTTTGGAATAATAGCCTCTTTTACTGCAGGATTAACTGCGTTTTATATGTTTCGGATATATTTACTTACTTTTGATGGGTACCTGCGTGTTCATTTTCAAAATTACAGTAGCACTAAAGAGGGCTCGTTGTATTCAATATCCTTATGGGGAAAAAGGATACCCAAAGGAGTGAATAGAGATTTCATTTTATCAACAACGAAGAGTGGAGTTTCTTTTTTTTCACAAAATATATCCAAAATTCATGGTAATACAAGAAATAGGATAGGGTCCTTTAGTACTTCCTTTGGGGTTAAAAACACTTTTGTCTATCCTCATGAAACGGGAAATACTATGCTATTCCCTCTTTTTATATTACTGCTTTTTACTTTGTTCATTGGATCCATAGGAATCCATTTTGATAATGGAGTAATGGATAATGGAATAGCGGAGTTAACCATATTATCAAAGTGGTTAACTCCCTCAATAAGCTTTTTCCAGGAAAGTTCTAATTCTTCCATAAATTCATATGAATTTATCACTAATGCAATTTCTTCTGTAAGTCTAGCTATGTTTGGTCTATTCATAGCATATATCTTCTATGGATCTGCTTATTCTTTTTTTCAGAATTTATATTTAAAAAATTCCCTTGTAAAAGAGAGTCCGAAAAAGTATTTTTTGGATCAAGTAAAAAAAAAGATATACAGTTGGTCATATAATCGCGGTTATATAGATATTTTCTATACTAGGGTCTTTACCCTGGGTATAAGAGGATTAACCGAACTAACGCAGTTTTTCGATAAGGGTGTCATTGATGGAATTACCAATGGGGTAGGTCTTGCTGGTTTTTGTATAGGAGAAGAAATTAAATATGTAGGGGGAGGGCGAATATCGTCTTATTTATTCTTTTTTTTATGTTATGTATCCGTGT